CCAAAGAATTCTTCTTACTTTATACTTATTATACATAGGTCATCGATTCAGCATTGGATAAAAAAGATAAAAAGGGGGGGTAAAATACCCATTTTTTATCTTTTTTCCAATCAAATAACGGATTCAAATCATTTTATCGACATGAGTGTTTTATATCGAAAATAAAATCCCAACTATTTGTTTTTGTTTGGAAAACTTTTCGGTATTAACATATTAACTACCCTAGTAGTATAGTAGAAAGAGTACCCTGCTACATCGAGACTTCAAATGGTCTATCTTTAACCCTGTATAATGTTTTACATTATTGGTTGATAGAGAATCAAAGTATATTTACCTATATTTACCAATAAATCGCGAAATGCTATGATTCTTAAATATATATATTTTTTTTTTCAGAAGAAATTCGCGTAATTATGCACCTTTTTCCTAGTTATAATTAAAAAAAAATGCAGTTGGTTGTACCCAGCCTATTCTTGAAATAAACAACTCGCACACACTCCCTTTCCAAAAAAAAGCAACACACCGAGCACGACGCTTAGATTTATTAGATTTGTTGCAAAAATATCGGTATTAAACCCGAAACTCCCGGCGGATGGCCAAAAACCCAAGTAAAGGAAAGAATCGGTTACATTTTTCATACGGTCTCCTCTTTCTTAATAGTTATACTAATTTTTTATATTCTTTTTGTATTATTTTATTGTGAATTTTACTATTTCTAAATACTAAAAATAATAAAAAAATATATTTATTTCTAAATGGATTGTTTTTTTTTTCAATTGGAAATTTCCAATAAGACTTATACTTAATTAGATTACAAGTAAGTACCAGGTCTTATCCAGGTCAATTGCGAAATACCTCGGTTGTTACAATTGCAATACTTCCTAAAACTAAAAAAAGTTATTCCATTGGACTAAGAAAGTAAAGCAAAAAGTGAGTTGGAGTGTTAATTACTCATTCTCAAATCGGATATTTCCGTGGGTTGTTATTCCTAAGTAATTTAATTGTTTAATTGTAGGAGTTAAGTTTTAATCTTACTATAATTTGAAAAAAACAAGAGCAGCAAATCCAAGGAAATAAAAAAAATATGTATTTTTAGGATTAAACAAAAGGATTCGCAAATAAAAGAGCTAATGCTACAACCAGACCATAAATTGTTAAAGCTTCCATGAAAGCCAGACTAAGCAATAAAGTACCTCGTATTTTTCCTTCTGCCTCTGGTTGTCTCGCGATCCCTTCTACAGCCTGTCCTGCAGCAGTACCTTGACCAACCCCAGGTCCAATTGAAGCAAGCCCGACGGCCAATCCAGCAGCAATAACGGAAGCGGCAGAAATCAGTGGATTCATGATAAGTCCCTCGCACCAAAACAAAAAATAAATAAATAGTTAATGATACAATCACCCAATATTAAATTCACAATTACAGACGAAACGGAAAGACTTCTATTGAACTATCTATCTAAATTCACAATAAATAGTACGACAAATTAGATATATCTTTAGTTCATATATACCTAGTTAATATCTAAATTCTATATACATGTCTTTCCCCCATACCGTAAACCAAATAAAATATTGTATCCTCAAGTCACCGGGATTCTAGACTCATTGTTCGAAAGATTTACAAGAGGTGTCTTAAGAGCGATTAGATTCCATACACCTAGTTGTTCCCTTGCTAACCAATCCATTTTATTTTATAATCCCAAAATATCGTAAACTTTTTTACAATTACTCTAGATCGTCTATAACTTTTTATATCTTATTTGTATATTTATCTTCCCTAAGTGAATTGGCGCATACATTGCATCAGGCTAAGCTAAAAAAAGACTATATAGTCAATGATGACCTTCCATGGATTCGCCTATATAAGCCGCAGCCAAGGTTGCAAAAATAAGAGCTTGAATACCGCTTGTAAATAATCCAAGGAACATGACAGGTATAGGAACGACCGAAGGTACTAAAGAAACAAGAACAACAACTACTAATTCATCAGCTAAAATATTTCCGAAAAGTCGAAAACTAAGCGATAAAGGTTTTGTGAAATCTTCTAAGATGTTAATAGGCAAAAGAATTGGGGTTGGTTGAATGTATTTACCAAAATAACCCAATCCCTTTTTTGTAAGACCCGCATAGAAATATGCTACTGATGTGAGTAAAGCTAAAGCAACGGTAGTGTTTATATCATTTGTGGGTGCAGCTAACTCCCCATGAGGTAACTGTATTATTTTCCAGGGTAAAAGAGCCCCTGACCAATTCGAAACAAAAATAAATAGAAACATAGTTCCAATAAACGGAACCCATGGACGATATTCTTCTCCAATTTGAGTTTTGCTCACGTCTCGAATGAATTCAAGGACATATTCAAAGAAATTCTGACCGTCAGTAGGAATGGTTTGTGGATTACGAACAGCTATAATGGCTGAACCTAATAAAATAGCAATTACGACCCAAGAAGTAATAAGTACTTGGGCATGGACTTGGAAATTTCCTATTTGCCAATAGAAATGTTGGCCTACCTCCACACCGGATATATCGTATAAACTTTTTAGTGTTTTGATAGAACATAAACATAATAGAACATTCATATTACCCCCTGAAAGAAATATAACTTTAAAAGGAATTATTTTGATTCAACCGTCTTCTTTTTGATTTGCCTACGCAAATTCTATATTTGCAATATCAACTAATCGCAGAACTCCCCTTTTTTTCATCCCTTTTGTGCTAGTTTGTTCTAGTCAAAAATAATAACCGATTCAATAAATGGATTCTATGGAGTTCCCCATAAAATTTACTTATCTTATTATTAATCAAGAATTTCGTATATAGCTAGAACGGCCCTCACAAACTGCAAATACGAATTTATTAAGAATTAATCGGATTGAAGCTCTTGGATCGTCGTTCGCTGGAATTTAAATATCTGCGAGATTCGGGTCACAATTTGTATCGATTAAACAAATTATTGTAATTCCCAAATCGATACATTCGCGAAGAGCCGTATATTATTCGTGCTGATCAACAATTATTACCATATCGGGCAACCCCGTCATACATATATTTAATTCCGCCCAGATCTGTTTGCAAGTGAAATAATTGTCTCTTCAATACAGCGGCATCTCTTTTCGGAAGACGGTTTGATCTCCCCGTCTTTTGTTCCGTTCTCAAGTCCCCGAACTTATGAAGTCTCGTTTCTATAGTATACCAATTCGTTAACATACCACCGAGCCTTTATTTATTAACATAAAACATAATGACACCGAGCCCTTATTGCCGCCCGCGATACTGAACCAGCCGCTTTATTTTTGGTACCAACAATTAATAATTGTTTTCCCTTACTTGCTGCATCAAAAACTAAATCACAAGCTTCTGATAAAAACCGAGCAGTTGTAGTAAGATTTATAATATGAATACCTTTTCGCTTTGCAGAGCTATAAGGTAGCAGTCTAGGATTCCATTTTCTAGTATCATGACCAAAACGAACTCCTTCTTACATCATATCTTCCAAATGGATGTTCCAAGATCTTCTTGGCATTTTTCCCCACACTTTTTTCATCTTTTTTTTTTTATTTCGAAATAAAAAAAAAAAAAGATGAAAAAAATAAATGGTTCCCATGGAACCTTCTCTTCATAATGGAAATTGGTCGTTGATACAGATCCAACCCGTTCATTTCTTTCAATTCGCTATTATCTTTATTACTACTGTCAAATCAAATGCCCGTAAAAGGATGAATTCGCTTTTTTAGGAATCCTTAAATTCGAAAAAAGATTGTTCTGATGTATCATGTAAATTATTTTAAATGCAAAAATAAAATAATTCTCTGTGGTGGAACAAAATATCTTTCATTTCCCCCTCGAATAAATTATTCTTTTTGGTTTCCAAAAGAATGTTGTTACGTTGCCTTGAACATCCGTTGAACCCGGTACCAACGGGTACCATCCCTCCTAGAACAACGTTCTCTTTCAGACCTTTCAACCAATCGATACGACCCCGGATGGATGCTTTTGCTAAAACCCGAGCTGTTTCTTGAAAACTCGCTTCGGATATGAAACTTTGAGTATTTAGAGACGCTTTGGTTATTCCTAATAATATGGCTCGATAACAAATAGCTTCTTCCAAAGCACGCCCCGTTCGTTCAGCTCGCAGCAATCCAATTAGTTCTCCGGGTGAAAAAACATTAGACATTCCATCTTCTGAAACCAACACTTTTGATGTTATTTGACGTACAATGATTTCGATATGCCTATTATGGATATGTACCCCCTGGGATCTATAAACCTTTTGGATTTTATTAACCAAAGAGATACGACTTTGCGCTATAGTTAGCTCAGCACCAATCAAGAATCCCCAAGGAATTCCAAGAATTCTTGTTATACACTCATTCCAATCCTCAACCCTCTTTTCTAGGTTCAACGATATTGAATGAATTGAACGCACTTCTAAGATTTGTTCCACTTTTGGAAGACCCTGCGTTATATCACCAGATCTAGATTTTTCATATATAACTGTAATTAATGTATCTCCTTCGGAAAGGATTTCCCCATAATGTCCATGAACAGTTGATCCTGGAGTAGCTAAATAAGGCTGCGCCGATCTTATTACTAAAGAGTCAAGTTGAACAACTATAACTTGACCCGGTTTTAGGTGTGATCCTTTTTTGGCTATACATATATTTTCACAAATAAACTGCCCCAGGCTAATTATTGTGGATGTTTCTTCACAATAATTATGATTATAATTAGGATGGAGAAAATGCCAATTCAAGTTAAATGGATTCAAAAGGGTGTTACTGCACGGATCGGAATTATAAATTATCCCGTTTTCATCCATTAAATAATATTTCAATACTTGAAACGTCTGTTTTAAATTGTCGAGTTGTAAATATAAATATTTAGTTACCCAAATCGGATTGTAAGTTATTAAATGGGAAAATGAATAAAAAGGGTCCTTTGGAAAGACTATTCCTAAAGGGCCTAACGAATTTGTAATAGGAGTTAGGGGTTTTTTC